GCAGCATGTATAAGAGCCGAAATAGGAGTGGGTCCCTCCATAGCATCAGGTAACCATACATGAAGGGGAAATTGTGCAGATTTAGCAACTGCACCAGCAAATAATAGAGCAGCACACAAAGTAACAAATGGAGAATTTACTTCATTATTATAAATCAAGTTATTGAATATTTCGAATAAATCCCGAAATTCAAAACTACCTGTTATCCAATAAAAACCTAAAATTCCTAATAATAAACCAAAATCCCCTACACGATTAGTTACAAACGCTTTTTGACAAGCATTTGCTGCAGGAGGTCGTGTGAACCAAAATCCTATTAATAGATAGGAACACATTCCAACCAATTCCCAAAAAATATAAATTTGTATCAAATTCGAACTAGTAACTAACCCCAACATGGAAGTACTGAAAAAACTCATATAAGCAAAAAATCGCAAGTATCCTTGATCGTGAGCCATATAATTATCACTATAAATAAGAACCATAATTCCAACAGTAGTGATTAACATTAACATAATAGAAGTAAGTGGATCAATCAAGTAGCCGAATTCTAAAGAAAAATCATTATCGAGGGTCCACGACCATACATATTGATAGATAAAACTGCTATTTATTTGCTGAATAGCCAGATTAGTTGAAAAAATCATGACTATACTTAACAATAAAATACTCGGAAAAGCCCACATACGACGAAGATTTTTTGTTGCTGTCGGAAAAAGAAGAAGTCCCACTCCTATTAACATAGGAACTGGAAGTGGAAGGAAAGGTATGATCCACGCATATTGATATGTCTGTTCCATAAAAAAAGTTTTTTAATTCTTAATTAATATTAATTGGTTCCGATTCACCGGATCTTACCTCTTTTGAAAGGAGTCAATAAAAAAATGAAGATATGCACTAACTTAAACCAACTTAAATAGAATTTTTGAATTTTTATTTCTTTTTACTTATTCTTTCTGAGTTTCTGCTAAATACTTCAAATATTCAAATCAAGAAGTTACAATTGGTCAAATCATAGAGATTAATTACTAGTCTCCTTCTAACTTTGAAATTCGAGTCAAATTAGACATATTTTTCCCGAGTTTGACAAGTTACTAAAAAAAAGAATATTCTTCTTTTTACTATTTTTAGTAATAGTTTATGTCATTTTCCCATATCTTTCACCCATCTTATCTATTCTTTTTTATTTTTAGAATAAAAAATATTATCTAGAAAAGAAATACATAATAAATTAGAAAGCGCGAATTTCTTTTGAACAATAGATGTCTTTCACATCCAGCTATATCAATGAGTAATCTCTTAATTTTTATTTAAATGGCAGTTCCAAAAAAACGTACTTCTGCATCAAAAAAGCGTATTCGTAAAAATTTTTGGAAAAGGAAGGGGTATTGGGCAGCGTTAAAAGCGTTTTCCTTAGGGAAATCTCTTTCTACTGGGAATTCTAAAAGTTTTTTTGTGCAACAAACAAATAAAATAAGTAATAAAACATAACACGTTGGAATAATCTGAATCGGCCTGACTCAAAAACCGAGTCATTTCATTTCGAAAATCAAATTCCCGATTTCCATTCCCTGTTGAGTTAATCAATAGGAATGGAAATCGTTCCGCTCTTAGAATATGTAAAATAAGAATTTTTCTGTTTACCGTACCCGAATTCGAAAAAAAAAAGAAGACTTTTTTTTCTTGACAAAAAACACAAGATACTCCATTTTCTTTTTAGTATATCTTCTCATTTACAAGGCAGGGAGTATTATTTTCCCCATCGACCTATTTGTTACAAGAATATAAGGTTTTCTTTTTTCTATAGATCCCCTTTTTCTCTATAATCTAGAAAAGGGCGGACAGAAAATCTTTCGTTTCTAAAATCATTGAAACTAATTGATTAAAATTCTAAACTCCTTTGTGGAACTTTCTTCCTTTTTGGATTTTCTCTGAATTCCTATATAGGACCCCATATATCTCTCGCCAGCAATCCACTCAAAAACACTTAGCGAGGCTATTTTGGATAAATATGTGTCAATTTTGAATGATCCAAAACAGGTTCTTTTTTTTTTGTTCATCGATGAAATGGATTTTTTGGTTTTGATTTTTGAAATCAAATAAATCAAAAACAATTCATTAAAACAAACATTTTTGTGGGGGGTTCTATCTCTTAATTTATAGTAGTACTATATAGTTTTAGAAGCGTTCAAGTCGAGGAGAGTATAAAATACACAATAAAACTAAGACCCTAACCTAAAATAATGAACCTTCAAATACCTATTTGAACCAATTTTTATTTATGAATTTGAATCTTTCCTAAAAAATATTGCACCCAATCGAATTCTAAAATCTAGACGATTGCTTATTCATAGGCTATTATAAGTTCAAGACAAGCCGCTATGGTGAAATTGGTAGACACGCTGCTCTTAGGAAGCAGTGCTAGAGCATCTCGGTTCGAGTCCGAGTGGCGGCATGTCATCTCCTAAAAAAAGTAAATAGATCCTATAATGAATTCAAT